AATCCCCATCTTTTACCATCTTTAGATGGGGATTGGGTAATCTATCTATTAGGAAATTAAATATCTATTTACGGAACTAACTTATTTGGGGTTGTATTGATAGGATAGATCTAGCAAATCTATAGGGTAGATCTTGACATTTAGGAGCATACCAAGTCTGAATCTGGGAAAAGGTGAGTAGCCGTCCCATTTATCCTCAATCTGCATTTTTGGGGGCATGTCATTTTATAAAATCATATCTGTAATTATCTAGTATTCACTGTCGGGTGTTTTTAGTTTATTAGCTGTTTTCATCAATCAACCGAGTAATCCATAATAATTTGGGTTGTCATTGAGATGGTCTTTAAACCTAGGGGAACTTTTGTATTTGTTTGAGCGTCCTTTACATAAATAATTGTTGCCATAATTGGCATATATCTAACCATAGACTAGGTGATGTTCCAACGAGTCCTCCTTGTACTATTGTGCGGATACCTTTATGTTTGGGAAAATAGTGTTTTATGGTTTCCATTAAACTTAAAATGAATCTGGTTTAAAGACTATGCCTCTTTAGATAGATCTAGCAAATCTATAGGATAGATCTTGACATTTAGGAGCATACCAAGTCTGAATCTGGGAAAAGGTGAGTAGCCGTCCCATTTATCCTCAATCTGCATTTTTGGGGGCATGTCATTTTATAAAAAGTTGATATTCAGTAGAATGCTAGATTGGGTTATAGTCATATCTGTAATTATCTAGTGTTTACTTTTGGTGTTTAATCTTGATATGATAATTGTTTATTGGTATAATTTATTTAGGTATAATATATAATTGTTCCGTAGTACAGTCGTTGTTAAGATAAATTTATGGATTTAATTTTATTTTAAATGATGTTTTATGATATTATTTTTGGTAAATGAGAGATTGTTCCGTAAGTTAATTATAATTAATTAAAATTTTCAGAAAATTTTTGTGGCTCTGAGAAATTATATTTTGGAAAATTTTTGTATAAAATTGGAAAATTTATTTTTGGATTTTTTTGGATTTTTGAATTTTAAATTTCTTGATATGAAGTTTTTGATGAAAATTTTATTTTATTAGGCAAAATTGATTTTGTCTAAATTATTGATAAATACATACTTTGTGTGGATTTATTTATAATAAACTACCCTTAGGGTACACCAGGGGGGGCCTCCTAGAGACTATTTAGGTTAGGGGAAGGGGCAGGGCAGATAAGGAGGATAGGATTAATAGGATAGGACGAGACAGAGTATATATATATATGGGAGTATTTGGAGGACATTAAAGGGTTATTACAGTCATAGTAGGGGTGTAGAGCGCAGGTATAAGAGAGGGATATAATAAAAAAAAGAATAAAAGGGGGGAATAGTAACGGATTTGAAGCGATACGCATAAGGAGCCATCAACGGGGGTAGGGACCAGTAAGGAACTATGTAACAGACTCAAACGCAGGGGGATATAGTATGTAACTAACTATGTAAGGGTTATCTATTGGTAGCTGGGGTATAATATGTAGTGCACATATGGAAATAATTTATAGTCGTAGACCGGGGTTATCTAGGGGGAGTAGGGAGAGGGGTTATATTCTACTTGGTTCCGCGTGTATTTATAATTATAAATTAATTAATTAGATTGATTCTGTCTTATTTTATATTGTAATTGGTTATTTGGATAATGCTAAATATAAGTTTTTGCGTGGTAATTTTGATTTTGTCTAAATGATAAAGTTTATATTAAATGTTTGTAGTTTTTTATTTTGGATATTGTTACATAGTTGTAGATCCAGTTAATTCTTATTAGAACTGTAAAAGGTTGTGCCAGCATACGCGGTTACACAATCAGTTCAAGTTAATTTTTTTGGTTAGGTATTTATTTTTATTTGTTGGAGATTAATTTTTTTATATTAAGTGAAATTTTTATTTTATTTATATATTCTCTGGGTTTAATATAATATGAAATTTAGATTTTAAACTAGGATTAGATACCCTATTATTCTAAATGTAAATTTTTTACCACAGTACTATTAGTTATGATCTTTAAATTGAAAGGATTTGGCGGTAATTTAGTCTTTTCAGAGGAATCTGTCCTGTAATTGATGATCCACGTGGGATTTAACTTTAATTTTTGTTTGTATATCTCTGTCATTGAATGTTTTATTAGAATATCTTCTTTAATTATTAATTTAATTAATGTCAGGTCAAGGTGCAGCTATATTAAAGGTTGAGATGGATTACATTTAATGTTAATTTATTGGAGTATTATTATTGGAAATTTATTAATATGAAAAAGGATTTGAAGGTAATTTTTATTATTTTATAATAATGATTTTAGCTCTATATTATGTACACATCGCCCGTCGCTCTCGTTTATAAGATGAGATAAGTCGTAACAAAGTAATTTTACCGGAAGGTGAGGTTGGAATTAGACAAGTCATATTTTAGTAATAATCGTTATTTACAATAATGATTTGATTGTGCGATTCAGTCTGGCTTGAGGATTTATTTATATATTATTTTTTTTATTAGTTTTATTTATTTTTATAGAAATAACTTTTATATTAGTAATTTTTATTGAATTTGTTATTTTTAATTATAGTTTATTTTACTGTAAAGGATTTTTATTAATATTTTATAAGCATACTTTTTTTGTAGTACCTTTTGTATCAGGGTTTATCAATTTAAAATTAATTATTAGTTAATTTTCCCGAAATTAAAAGAGCTATGAGTTTTATGATAGTTTACGTTTTATAGTAATTATTAATATATTTATAGTGGTTATATGCTATTCAATTTTGAATATCTGGTTATTTAATAAATTAATTTAATTAAGGTAATTATTTGGGCTGTTTTATAAATTTATTTTTTTCAGTTTTAATTGCTAAAATTGTGGGGGATAAGCTCTATTAATTGTTTTATAATCTTTTTGTTTTAATAAAATTTGTAGGCTTGATAACGGTCATCATTTATTTCGTTACAGTTAATTTTATTTTTATTTTTATTTAATTTGGGATTTAGATTTTTATTAAATTTTTTTATTTATTTTTATATTATAAGTAATAATGATAGAATTAGTAGTTTTGTAAATTTGGGTATAGTAATTCGGCAAATTTAATGTTCGCCTGTTTAACAAAAACATGTCCTTTAGAATTTGTAATTTAAGGTCTGACCTGCCCGGTGATTTTTTTAACGGCCGCAGTATCCTGACTGTGCGAAGGTAGCATAATCATTTGTCTTTTAATTGAAGGCTGGAATGAATGGTTGGACGAATTATTGACTTTCTTTACTTGAATTTTATGAATTTTATTTTTGAGTTAAAAAGCTTAAATTTAATTATAGGACGAGAAGACCCTATAGAATTTTATTAACTTTATATTTTTTTTAATTTGGTTTTATAATTTATTTATTATTTAATTTTAATTTTGTTGGGGCGACAGTGAAATTTAATTAACTTTCATTTTTATTATTTCATTAATTGGTGTATGTTTTGATCCTTTATTATAGATTACAAGATTAAATTACCTTAGGGATAACAGCGTAATTCTTTCGGAGAGTTCTTATCGATGAATGGAGTTTGCGACCTCGATGTTGGATTAAAGTAAGTTTTGGGTGTAGGGGCTCAATATACTAAGTCTGTTCGACTTTTAAATCTTTACATGATCTGAGTTCAGACCGGCGTGAGCCAGGTTGGTTTCTATCCATAATTTTATAGTTATACCTTAGTACGAAAGGACCAGGTGTAAGTAATATTTATATATTTATTGATTATTATTAATGTTACTATTTTGGCAGATTGAGTGTGATAAATTTAGAATTTATTAATGTAATTATTTTACAAATAGTAATTTTTTTGATTGTTTATTTAGTTATGATTATTTGTGTTTTGGTGGCTGTTGCTTTTGTTACTTTACTTGAACGTAAGGTTTTAGGCTATATACAATTGCGTAAGGGTCCTAATAAAGTAGGTTTAATAGGCTTATTACAACCTTTTTCTGATGGTATTAAATTATTTTTTAAAGAACAGACTTACCCTTATATATCTAATTTTATTCTTTATTTTGTTTCTCCTATTTTTATATTAATTTTATCTTTTTTGTTATGGGTATTATTTCCTTATATAGTTAATGTTTATAATTTTAATTTTGGTTTTATATTTTTTTTGTGTTCAACTGGTTTGGGGGTTTATGGTATTATATTATCTGGTTGGTCATCTAATTCTAAGTATGCCATATTGGGTAGATATCGTGCTTTAGCACAGACTGTTTCTTATGAGGTAAGAATGGCTATAATTATGTTATGTTTTGTAATTTTTATTTTTAGTTATAATTTTATTGATTTTAGGATTTACCAGAGTGATATTTGATTTGTTTTTTATTCTTTACCTTTATTTTTTTGTTGGTTATCTTCTTGTTTGGCTGAGACTAATCGTGCCCCTTTTGATTTTGCTGAGGGGGAAAGAGAATTAGTTAGAGGCTTTAATGTCGAATATAGTGGTGGTGGATTTGCTTTTATTTTTCTTTCAGAGTATATAAATATTATTTTTATGAGAATATTGACTGTTATTATATTTTTTGGTTGTGATTTTGATTCTATTTTGTTTTATTTGAAAATTGTTTTTGTTGTTTTTTGATTTATTTGGGTTCGTGCTACTTTGCCTCGATTTCGTTATGATAAATTAATATATTTAACTTGAAAGGTATTTTTGCCTATGGCTATAAATTATTTTATTTTCTTTTCTTTATTTTTATGTTTTTTAGTTTTAGATTTATTATTCATTGATTTAAGTGGTAAAGTTATTAATGGAATTAAACCATTATTTTCTACTTTCAAGGTAGATACTTATCTAAAGTTTAATAACTATCTGTTAATTTTATCTCATAATTTTAGAATTATAGGATTTATTACAAAATAAATGAAGTAAATTATTGTTAATGTTTGTCCTGTTGAAATGAAAGGCTCTTCTGCTGGTCGTGCCCCAATTCATGTTAGTAATAATATTACTGTTACGAATGACCAGAATAGAATTTTGTTTATAGGATAAAATGCTATACTTTGGAATTTTCTTTTGTTTATTAATGGCAATAATGCGATAATTATAATGGATAATATTATTGCTATTACTCCTCCTAATTTATTGGGAATAGATCGTAGAATTGCGTAGGCAAATAGGAAGTACCATTCTGGTTGAATATGTACAGGAGTTACTATAGGGTTTGCGGGAATGAAATTTTCTGGGTCTCCTAGTAATCGTGGTTCTAGTAAAACTAGTAATGAAAATATTGCTAGTGTGATAGTTATCCCTATTAAGTCTTTAATTGTAAAATATGGATGAAATGGCACTTTGTCATAGTTTGAGTTGATCCCTAATGGGTTGTTTCTTCCTGTTTGGTGTAAGAATAATAAATGTAATATTACTATGGCTGAAATAATGAATGGTAGTAGAAAGTGTAATGTGAAGAATCGTGTTAACGTGGCATTATTAACTCTAAAACCTCCTCATAACCATTTTACGATATCTTCTCCTAGGTAAGGAATTGCTGATAGTAAATTGGTAATTACTGTGGCCCCTCATAATGATATTTGCCCTCACGGTAGTACGTACCCTAGAAATGCTGTTGCTATTACTAGGAATAATAGAATTACTCCGATGTTTCATGTTTCGATTAATTTGTATGAACCATAATAAATTCCTCGTCCTACATGTATATATAGACAAATGAAAAATAGTGATGCCCCATTTGCATGGGTATTTCGTAGTAATCATCCGTTATTTACGTCTCGGCAAATATGTACTACTCTATTAAAAGCTAATTCTACATTGGCTGTGTAATGTATAGCTAAAAGAATTCCAGTTACGATTTGAATTATTAAACATATACCTAAAAGTGAACCGAAGTTTCATCATAATGAAATGTTTGAGGGTGTAGGTAAATCAATTAAAGATCCATTAATAATTTTGAGGATGGGATTGGTTTTTCGTAAAGGTTTGTTCATTACTGTTTTGTTCGTAGAGGTCCTTCTGTGATATTTACAATGAAAGATACTGTAATTATAGTAAAGAATAAGTATAATGTTATGGTGATAGTGATTATTTTGAATTTGCAGTTGAATAATATATTAAGTCTTAGTTTTTCTGTTGTAATTGTTGATTCTATATTTGTAAATTCGTTATTATCTTCTATTATAATTTGTATTAATATGCTTATTAATGATAAAATTGTTGATAAGATAATTAATTTATATGATATAAAGAATTTTTCGTTTGATGCTACTCTAGCTATATAAATAAATAATACAAGTATCCCTCTTAGTATTGTGATTACGATAATATAGGAAAATCAGAATGATTTTAATATTAGTCCAGTTATTACTGCTACTAATATTGTTTGTGCAATAATTGTAATTCCTATTCTAATAGGATGATTTAATGTTAAAAAGATTAATGATAATACTATTGATAGCAAGGGTAATATGATGATTTCAGTAAATAGTTTAATTAAAATATTAATTTTGGGGATTAAAGTTGAGTAATACTCTTTACTGAAGTTTTAAAGGATCAGCCTATCTATGATTTACAAGATCATTATTTTTATTAAACTATTAAAACTTATTAATTTAATTAATATTAGTATTATTGTTATATTTATTAGCGGGTTAATTGTATTTTCTTCTGGTCGTAAACATTTATTAGTAGTTTTATTTAGATTAGAGTATTTAGTTGTTGTTTTGTTTTTGATATTATTTTTATTTTTGTTGAGCTATGACTTTGAGTTTTATTTTATTTTAGTTTATCTGACTTTTTCTGTTTGTGAAGGGGCTTTAGGCTTGGGTATTTTGGTTAATTTAATTCGTAGACATGGTAATGACTATTTATCTTCTATATCTGTTTTGTCATGATAAAATTATTATTCTTTATTCTTTTTTTGATCCCTTTATTGTATAATTGGTGATTATTAGTTAGTTTATTACTTTTATTCTCTTTTTATATATTACTTATACCTATTTCTACTTATTTTATAAATATAAGATATGGTTTAGGAATGGATTTAGTATCTTATTGTATAATTTTTTTGACTATTTATATTTCTTTTTTAATAATTATGGCTAGAGCAAAAATTAAATTTTTATTTAATTATAGATCTGAGTTTGTTATAGTTGTTTTATTATTATTATTTATTTTAATATTGACTTTTTCAACTTCTAATTTATTTATATTCTATTTGTATTTTGAGTCTAGAATAATCCCCACCCTTTTTTTGATTTTCGGGTGGGGTTATCAGCCAGAGCGCTTTATATCTGGTTTATATTTACTATTTTATACATTGTTTGCTTCTTTTCCTCTTTTGTTAGGGATTTTTTATATTTATAATTTTAGTTTTACTTTGTCATATTTTCTTATTGTTTTAGATATGAATAGTTTCTTGTATTTGTCTTTGGTTATAGCTTTTTTGGTTAAAATACCCATATCTTTTGTTCATTTTTGGTTACCTAAAGCTCATGTTGAAGCTCCTGTGTCTGGTAGAATAATTTTGGCAGGCGTACTTTTAAAGTTAGGAGGGTATGGTTTGTATCGGGTATTCTTTTTTTTTAATTATTATTATTTAAATTTTATTTTTATTGTTTTTAGTTTGTTTGGTACTTTTGTTATTGGCTTATTATGTTTGGGTCAAGTAGATATAAAATCTATAATTGCCTATTCTTCTGTAGCTCATATGGGTTTGGTTATTTGTGGTATTATAACTTGTTTTTATTATGGATTTTTAGGTTCTTTGATTTTGATGATTGGTCATGGTTTATGTTCTTCAGGTTTATTTGCTTTGGCTAATATAATTTATGAACGAAGTCATAGTCGTAGTTTATTTATTAATAAGGGCTTTATTACTTTTATACCTTCTATGTCAATATTTTGATTCTTATTTTCTGTTAATAATATGGCTAGACCTCCTTCTCTTAATTTATTTGGTGAAATTATGTTGATTAATAGAATTTTAGGGTGGAGTTCATTTACTATTTTATTTATTATTTTTTCTTCTTTTTTTAGTTGTTGTTATAGAATTTATTTATATTCTATCACACAACATGGTTCTTTATATAGAGGATTTAAGTTTAATTCTGGTGGTTGTATTCGTGAGTATATTATTTTATTAATACATTGATTACCTTTAAATTTTTTATTTTTGAAGGTTGATATTTTTACTTTTTGAGTTTAATCTAAATAGTTTATTAAGAATAATAATTTGTGGTGTTATAGGTGCATTTAATTGCTTTGGATTTATGAATATAATTAGTTTTTATAAATATTGATCTTTGATTATTTTTATTATAGGGTTAATATTTTTTTTGTTAGGATTTTATTTTTTGTTAATTGATTATTTAATTTTTATAGATTGGGAATTTTTGAGAGTTAATTCTTCTATAATCGGTATAACATTATTATTTGATTGAATAAGTTTATTATTTATGGGAAGTGTTTTATTAATTTCTTCTATGGTTATTTATTATAGAGAGGATTATATGATGTCTGATATTAATAAGGTCCGATTTTTGATTCTTGTCTTGTTATTTATTGTTAGAATGATATTTATGATTGTTAGCCCTAATTTGATTAGTATTTTGATTGGTTGGGATGGTTTAGGTTTAGTTTCTTATTGTTTAGTTATTTATTTTAATAATTATAAGTCCTACAATGCAGGTATATTAACTATTTTGACTAATCGTGTTGGGGATGTTGCGATTTTGATTGGTATTGCTTGGTTATTTAATAATGGTAGTTGACATTATTTGTATTATAGTTTTTATTTTGATTATTGAAGTTATGTTTTATGTTTATTAATTATTTCTGCTGCTTTTACTAGGAGAGCTCAAATCCCTTTTTCTTCTTGATTGCCTGCTGCAATAGCAGCTCCTACCCCTGTATCCGCCCTAGTACATTCTTCTACTTTGGTTACTGCTGGTGTTTATCTTTTGATTCGTTTTAGAGATTTATTGCTTCAATTTGATTTGTCTTTTTTTTTATTGTTGTCTATATTGACTATATTTATATCTGGGTTAGGTGCTAATTTTGAATATGATTTGAAAAGGATTATTGCTTTATCAACTTTGAGACAATTAGGTTTAATAATGAGAATTTTGTTTATGGGTTACCCTATTATTGCTTTTTTCCACCTGCTTGCTCATGCTTTTTTTAAGGCTTTGTTATTTTTATGTGCAGGTTTAATTATTCATTGTATAAATGATTCTCAGGATATTCGTCATATGGGTATATTAATTAATCAACTTCCTTATACTAGCACTTGTTTTGGTATTGCTAATATATCTTTATGTGGATTACCTTTTTTGTCAGGGTTTTATAGAAAGGATCTTGTTTTGGAAACTATAACTTTTACTTATTTTAATTTATTTATTTATTTATTATTCTTTATTTCTGTAGGTTTAACAGTTTCTTATAGAATACGGTTGGTTTATTATTGCATAAGAAGTTATACTGGTCTTCTTTCTTTAAGTAATTACAATGAGAGTTTTGTTATAATACGTTCTATGGTTTTTCTTGTTTTTATAGGTGTTTTTGGTGGTAGATTATTATCCTGGTTAATTTTTCCTTTCCCTAGTTTGTTGTTAATGCCTCTGGAATGTAAATTGGCTCCTATGTTTTTTGTTATGTTAGGGGGTTGGGTTGGATATGAATTGTCTTTTATATTTATATCCGAAAGTATTTTTGGTTTAAATATAAATTTGGTTACTATTTTTTTAGGTTCTATGTGGTTTATACCTAATTTTAGAACATATATACTTTATTCTAAAAGTTTTATTCTTACTAATAATTATATTGATTTTTTAGATATAGGCTGGGGTGAATATATTATATCTAAAATAATGGCTTATTATTTTTTATTTCTTAGCAAGCTTAGTATGTATTATCAAAATAATAATTTAAAGCTCTATTTTTCTGTTTTTGTTTTATTATTTATTTCTGTTATTGTTGTTTAAATTTACTTGGATAGCTTAATTTAAAGCTTAATATTGAAGCTATTATGATAAGAATATTCTTTCCAAGTATATTTATGGAAATAATTTTCATCTCTTCATTGAAAATGAAGTGTTTTAAGTTAAACTAAATAAATAAGAGATAAACGGATTTTAACCGCTTTGAAAGGTAGTTAGCAGCTCCCTTCAGATAACTTCATTCTCTTTTAATTGGATATTAAAATCATTTATTTCATTAACAATGAAAAGCCTCTATTTTGGCTTCAATTAATAAGTAAGGAGTTCTTTGACTCTTAAGTTAGGTCGAAACTAATTGTAATTTTACTTCATTACTTTGAGGAAGACTTAGTTTAGTTCCTTTTAATTGCAAATTAAATGTTATTATTAACTACATCCCCTAGAAAGCTCATTCTAATATCCCATTTTTTCATTCGTAATAGAGTCCTATAATTAAAATGGTGATGAAAATTGTTATGGTAGTTGCTCATGATACAATGTTTCTAATTTTTAGTGTAATAATTATAGGTAATATAATAGCAATTTCAATATCAAAGATTAAAAATAGAATGACAATTAGGAAGAATTGTAAGGAGAAAGGGGATCGGGCCCTTGACTTTGGATCAAACCCACATTCAAAGGGTGATATCTTTTCTCGATCTAGAATTGATTTTTTTGAGATTATAGTGCAGATTATTATTAGTAAGATGGAAATTGTTGTAGCTACTAATAGGGATAACACAATTTTTATTATTACTTTTTCTTTACTAAGGTCTTTTGATTGGAAGTCAAATATATTTATTTATACTAAAAAAGTATCTACCTCATCAATAAATAGAGATGTAAAGGAATAATCAAACAACATCTACAAAGTGTCAATATCAGGCGGCTGCTTCAAATCCTAAATGATGATTTTTGGAGAAGTGGAATTTTATGTGTCGGATTATGCATACTGCTAGAAAGATTGTTCCAATGATTACATGTATACCATGGAATCCTGTTGCTATAAAAAATCTTGATCCGTAGACTGAATCTCTAATACAGAATCTGGCTTCTTTATATTCATATGCTTGTAACATAGTGAATAACACTCCTAAAGTTACTGTAGTAATTAATGCTTTTGATGTTTGTGAATGTATCCCGTTTATTAATCTATGATGTGCTCATGTGACTGACATCCCTGAACATAACAAAATTATTGTATTTAATAATGGAATTTCTATAGGGTTGAATGTTTTAATCCCCTTCGGTGGTCAAGTTATTCCTAATTCAATGGTAGGGGCTAATCTTCTATGGAAGAAACCTCAGAAGAATGAGATGAAAAATATTACTTCGGAGATAATGAATAGGATTATTCCTATTTTTAATCCTTTGGTTACTTTAATTGTATGTTTACCTTGGAATGTTCTTTCTCGTACAACGTCACGTCATCATTGATATATAGTTAACACTAAAATGAATATTCCTAAGTAAAATAAATATATTTCATTTTTATGAAATCATAATACTATGCCGGTTGTTGTTGTTATAGCTCCAATTGAGGCTGTTAAAGGTCATGGTCTATAATCTACTAGGTGAAATGGATGATTATTATGAATTTTCATTTATATAATTTCTCTAGAATATAACGTTCTTAAAACTGAAAATACATATGCTTGAATAAGTGATACTGCTGATTCAAATAATATTAATATAATTTGGATAGATAAAATTAGGGGAATAACAATTTCTCTTGAATTTGTAGCGTTGTTACCTAATAATGATATTAATAGATGCCCTGCGATTATATTTGCTGTTAATCGTACTGCTAAGGACCCTGGTCGGATTAAGTTACTAATTGTTTCAATTATTACTATAAAGGGTATAAGTGCTGCTGGTGTCCCTGCTGGGATTATGTGGGCAAATATATGATTTGTGTGGTTAATTCATCCATAAATTATTAATGATAACCATAAGGGTAATGCTATTGTTAAAGTGAATACTAGGTGGCTAGATCTGGTAAAAATATAAGGTAATAACCCTATAATATTGTTTGTTAAGATAAATATAAATATTGAAATTATGATTAATGTTATTCCTTTACTATTATGCCCTATTAATATTTTGAATTCATTATTTAATTTTATGGTAATTGAGTTGAATAAGATATTTAATCGATTGGGTAATATCCAGTATCTTAGGGGAATTAATATTATACATGTAATTGATCTAATTCAGTTTATTGATATATAGATTGATGTTGCTGGATCAAATGTTGAAAATAGGTTAGTTATCATTTTCACTTAAATTGATTAATTTTGTAACTTTTATTTTTAGCATTTATATTAGGTTTTATGTTTTTGTTATAGTAGATAATTATATTTGTTATTATAAATATTGTGATAAATATAATAAATAAGATCTCTCATCATAAAGGTGCTATTTGAGGTATTAAGAAATAATTAATTATTATCTTTGGCTTGACAAGTCAATATTTTTTTTAAACTAATTTCTTTCATTAAGAGTATCTGTTAATTATACTATAATTTGGTTTAAGAGACCAATGCTTGACTTTTTCAGCCACTTAATGAGTTGGAGTTTAATCACTTAATGAAATTGTTAGTTGGAACACTTTCAATTACGATGGGTATAAATCTGTGGTTTGCACCACAGATTTCTGAACATTGTCCGTATATTAAACCTGGCCGGTTGATTTTGAATCTTCCTTGGTTTAGTCGTCCAGGGATGGCATCAATTTTAATACCTAATGCGGGTACAGCTCATGAATGTAATACATCCGCTGCAGTTACTAATACTCGGATTTGGATATTTATTGGTAATACTACTCGATTATCTACCTCTAGTAAGCGAAATTCTCCTATTGCTAATTCATTTGATGGTTTTATATATGAATCGAATTCTACATTATTAAAATCTGAATATTCATAACTTCAATATCATTGATGGCCAATAGTTTTTAGTGTTAATTCTGGATTATTAACTTCGTCGATTAAGTACAATAGATGAAGTGATGGTAGAGCAATAAAAATTAATGTTACAGCTGGTAAGGCTGTTCAGATGAATTCAATTGTTTGTCCTTCTAATAGATTTCGATTAATAAATTTATTAGAAGTTAATCTAACTATAACGTATGATACTAATACTGTAATTATTAATAAAATTATTAATGCGTGATCATGGAAGAAGATTAATTGTTCTATTAAAGGGGAATTAGCATCTTGTAAGTTTATATTTCCTCAGGTTGCGATTTCTAATAAAAGACATGATCTTTATATATGAAGCTTAAATTCATTGCACTTTATCTGCCATATTAGAAAGCAGTTAGAATAGGTAATTCATTATATGAATGTTCAGCTGGAGGTGTATTTTGTAGTCACTCGATTCTTGATGTTATATTATGTCTAAAAATAACTACTCGTTTGGAGATTAATCTTTCTCAAATAATTATAATGAATATAATAATTCTGATTATTGATATAGTTGACCCAATAGATGATAATACATTTCATGTTATATAGCAATCTGGATAATCGGAGTATCGTCGAGGTATACCTCTTAACCCTAAAAAGTGTTGTGGGAAGAATGTTAAATTTACACCAATAAATATTGTAAAGAATTGGATTTTTAATCATTTACTTTTTATGGTTAGACCTGTAAATAATGGAAATCATTGAATAAATCTTGCTATGATAGCAAATACTGCTCCTATTGATAAAACATAATGGAAGTGTGCTACTACATAATAAGTGTCATGTAAGACAATATCAATTGATGAATTTGCTAAAATTACTCCAGTTAATCCTCCAATTGTGAATAGGAATACAAATCCTAGAGATCATAATGTTGCAGGAGTATAAATTAGATTTACACCATGTAGAGTTGCTAATCATCTGAAAATTTTAATACCTGTGGGTACTGCAATAATTATTGTTGCTGAAGTAAAGTATGCACGGGTATCAACATCTATTCCTACTGTAAATATATGATGGGCTCATACAATGAATCCTAGTAAACCAATTGCTATTATTGCGTAAATTATACCTAAGGCTCCAAATGCTTCGATTTTACCTCTTTCTTGTCTAATAATATGGGAAATTAAACCAAACCCTGGTAAAATTAAAATGTAAACTTCTGGATGACCAAAGAATCAGAATAGGTGTTGGTATAGAATAGGGTCCCCTCCCCCTGTTGGGTCAAAGAATGAAGTATTAAAATTTCGGTCAGTTAATAGTATGGTAATAGCTCCTGCTAATACTGGTAATGATAATAATAGTAGAAGGGCTGTAATTCCCACAGATCAGACGAATAACGGCGTACGCTCTGGGATTATTCCTGTTGGTCGTATATTAATAATAGTTGAGATAAAGTTTACTGCCCCTATAATTGATGAAGCTCCTGCTAAATGTAATGAAAAAATTGCTAAATCTACAGAAGCTCCTCTATGGGATAAGTTTCTGGATAAAGGGGGATACACTGTTCAACCAGTTCCTGCTCCTATTTCAACTATACTTCTTGCTAATAACAAAATTAAAGAGGGGGGTAGTAGTCAAAAACTTATATTATTTATTCGGGGGAATGCTATATCGGGTGCTCCAATTATTAATGGTACTAATCAATTACCAAACCCTCCAATTATAATTGGTATTACTATAAAAAAAATTATAATGAAAGCGTGGGCTGTAACGATTACATTGTAAATTTGGTCATCCCCAATAAATGCTCCTGGTTGCCCTAATTCTACACGAATAATTCATCTTATTGATGATCCTACTATTCCTGCTCATATGCCAAAAATGAAATAAAGAGTTCCAATATCTTTATGATTAGTGGAAAATAATCATTTGTTCAATGATAAGATGGCTGAAGTTTAGGCTATAAATTGTAAATTTATATATGGTAATTACCTCTTATCAAGCTTTGTAGTCAAATTTATGATATTAAATTGCAAATTTAAAGGTGTGATTATACTAAAGCTTATACATAATATATTTTCAGCTTTGAAGGCTAATAGTTTAAATTAACTTAAAGCTTTAAATGAATCCAATGATTATAAAGATTGGTAATATTAAATTAATTAATAATGATAAGAATATTATTATTTTATTAGGTTCTTTATGGATATTTCATTTATTTATTGTGGAATAATTTAGAATATAGGCTGTTATTAACCGGATATAATAAAATAGTGTGATTAATGAGAGTAATATTATTAAAATTATAATTATATAGAGTTCTGAATTAATTATTCTTTGTAAAACTATTCATTTAGGTAAAAATCCAAGGAAAGGGGGTAATCCCCCAATTCTTAAGAATAAAACTGTATAATTAAATTTTTCTAATAATGAAGGCGATGATGAACTTAATTGATTTATGAAAAATACATTCTTTTTTTTAAAAAATAGGCAGATTATGACTAATAGTATTGAATAGATGATCAAGTATTTATATCAGTTGATATTTATTGATATAAATATTATTATTCACCCTAAATGATTAATTGAAGAATAAGCTATAATTTTTCGTAATGAAGTTTGATTAAGCCCACCGATTCTTCCAGCAAAAGCAGAGGCTATTACTGATAGATATAAAAATCAGTTGTTAGGAATAATATTACTTAATACTACTAGTGGTCCGATTTTTTGTCATGTTATTAGTAATAAACATTCTATTCATCCTAAATTTGCTATTATTTCGGGTAATCATAAATGGAATGGTGCAGCTCCTACTTTAATTATAATTCTAATTATAATTAAAATTTTAGTTGTTTCATCAATAAGATTAATACTAGTAAATAATAAAGGATTAATTAATACAGAAAAAATTAAAATAATTCTTCCTAATCTTTGCGATAAAAAATAGATTATTATGGCTTGAGATGTTTTTTTATTTTTACTTTTTGAAATTAGGGGAATGAATGATATTAAGTTTATTTCTATTCCTATTCATATCCCAAGTCAGTTATTAGCTCTAATGATTAGTATTGTTCTAACGATTATTATTATTAAAAATAAAATTTTATTTTTATTCATCATATAAAAAGAAGAAGATTTTACTTCTATAAACAGGGTATGAACCTGGTAGCTTAATTTAGCTTATCTTTTTTTATATATTAGTGTAAGAAGCACAGAGAATTTTGATTTCTTTAGGTTTAGTTTAATTCTAAGATATATAATAAAGACAAAATTTGTATTATCTATCCTATCAAGATAGCCCTTTTCTCAGGCACTTTATT